TAACATAGTATTGTCGGATTCATAAGGATAGGAATAAGACTTTTTATTCTCAAAATGAACAATATTAATAAAAGGTCCTAGCCTGTTTTTTACATTTTCATAACTTCGATATGTCTTTTTTGAAAAAAAAGAAGAACTTTGACTATTCTTTATTTTGAATAAACGACAATTTTTGTTAATTCTTTTCGAACCCTCTTTTCCCCATAGAGATATTGAATAGAAAGGGGTATTTTGTTTTCCACTGTAATTTTGGAAATGAACATTTAAATGCCCCTCAAAAGTAAGTAAATAGATACGAAACATATAAAATGCGGTTAATCCTGCTGTGGTCCAAGCTATTATTGCGAAAATCGGCGAATACAACCAACTATCATTAAGAATTTCATCTTTTGACCAAAAACAAGCAAGAGGTGGAATACCACAAAGAGAAAGTGTACCTAATAAAAAAGAGATTTGGCTAATTGGTATATGTTTTGTTAAACCACCCATAAGAACCATATTCTGACTTTTATCTGGAGAATAGCCAACAACAGTTTCCATTGAATGAATAATAGATCCAGACCCTAAAAATAATAATGCTTTGGAATAAGCATGAGTAATCAAATGAAATAAAGCACTTCGATAAGACCCCATTCCTAGAGCTAACATCATATAACCCAATTGAGACATTGTCGAATAGGCTAAAGCCCTCTTAATGTCTTTTTGAGCAAGAGCTAAAGTAGCTCCTAATAATATGGTTATTATTCCGATCAACGAGATGAAATTCATTATGTAAGGTATAACTATAAAAAGAGGAAGAAGGCGAGCTACAAGAAAAATTCCCGCTGCTACCATAGTAGCAGCATGTATAAGAGCCGAAATAGGAGTAGGTCCCTCCATAGCATCAGGTAACCATACATGAAGGGGAAATTGTGCAGATTTGGCAACTGCACCGGTAAATAAAAGAGAAGCACACAAAGTAAGAAATGAAGAATTGACTTCATTATTATAAATCAAGTTTTTTACTATTTCGAAAAAATCTCTAAATTCAAAACTACCTGTTATCCAATAAAAACCTAAAATTCCTAATAATAAACCAAAATCCCCTACACGATTAGTTACAAACGCTTTTTTACAAGCATTTGCCGCAAGAGGTCGTGTGAACCAAAACCCTATTAATAGATAGGAACACATTCCAACCAATTCCCAAAAAATATAAATTTGTATCAAATTGGAACTAGTAACTAAACCCAACATGGAAGTACTGAAAAAACTCATATAAGCAAAAAATCTCAAGTATCCTTGATCATGAGCCATATAATTATCACTATAAATAAGAACCATAATTCCAACAGTAGTGATTAACATTGACATAATAGAAGTAAGTGGATCAATCAAGTAGCCGAATTCTAAAGAAAAATCATTATTGATGGTCCAAGACCATACATATTGATAGATAGAACTACTCTTTATTTGTTGAATAGACAGATTAATTGAAAAAATCATGACTATACTTAACAATAAAATAATCGGAAAGGCCCACATACGACGAAGATTTTTTGTTGCCGTCGGAAAAAGAAGAAGTCCCGCTCCTATTAACATAGGAACTGGAAGTGGAACGAAGGGTATGATCCACGCATATTGATATGTCTGTTCCATAAAAAAAGGTTTTGAATTAATTGTTTCCGATTCACCGGATCTTACCTCTTTTGAAAGAAGTCAATAAAAAAATCAAGATATGCACTAATTTAACTAGAATTTTCTAATTTTTTATTCTTACTTAGTCTGCTAAATATTTCAAATAAATATTTAAATCAAGAAGTTACAATTGGTCAAATCATATGAAAGAAAAAGATGAATTACTAGTCTCTAAAAATTCAATTCAAATTAGCCCTATTTTTACCGAGTTTGACAAGTTAATAGAAAAAATCATATTCTTTCTATTTTAGAACTATTTTATGTGATTTTCACATATCTTTAACCTATCCATTTTTTCTTTTTAGAAATTCTAAAAAAAAAATATTTTCTAGAAGAAGAAATCTAGAAAAAAAATGAATTAGGAAAACAAGCACAGATTCATTTTGAACAATAGATGTCTTTCACATCCAGCTATAACAATGAGTAATCTCTTAATTTTTTTAAAATGGCAGTTCCAAAAAAACGTACTTCTGGATCAAAAAAGCGTATTCGTAAAAATATTTGGAAAGGGAAGGGATATGGGGCAGCGTTAAAAGCATTTTCCTTAGGGAAATCTCTTTCTACCGGGAATTCTAAAAGTTTTTTTGTGCCAAATAATTCTCTAAAAGTTTCAAAAAGAATAATACAAAATTTGAATAATCTGAATCGACTTGAGTCAAAAAATTGACTCATTTCATTTCAAAATCAAATAAATGAATTCCATTTCATATTGATTAACTCAATAGGTAATGGAATTCGCTCCGCTCTTAGAATATGTAGAATAAGAATTCTTCTGTTTACCTTACTCAATTCAATTCAAAAAAAGAAAAAAGACTTTCTTTTT